TTGACACCTCAGGACTAACGAAACTAATTTTTCGAAACTGGATGAGAGAGAGAGCAGAAGTAGAACTACAAATTTCAGATTATACAGAAGAAGAGAGAGAAGAGGTAAAAAAAAAAGAGACGGACAAAAAAGAAGAGAACAAAAGAAAGGAGAAAGCACGAATAGAAATAGCAGAAGCTTGGGATACGATCCCATTTGCGCAAATAATAAGAGGTTTAATGTTAATAACTCAATCAACTCTTAGAAAATATATTCTATTACCTTCATTAATAATAGCTAAAAATATTGTCCGTATGCTACTATTGCAATTTCCTGAATGGTCTGAAGATTTAAAGGAATGGAATAGAGAAATACATATTAAATGCACCTATAATGGTGTTCAATTATCAGAAAGAGAATTTCCACAAAATTGGTTACTAGATGGCATTCAGATAAAAATCCTATTTCCTTTCTGTCTAAAACCTTGGCATGGATCTAAACTAAAGTATTCTTATCTAGATCGAATGAAAAAGAAAGGTCAAAAGGATGATTTTTGTTTTTTAACAGTTTGGGGAATGGAAACGGAACTTCCCTTTGGCTCTCCCCGAAAAAGTCCTTCCTTTTTTGAACCTATTTTAAATCAATTCGAAAAAAAACTTGGAAATTTAAAAAAAAAATACCTTTTCATTTTACAAATTTTAAAAGAAAGAACAAGATTCATTCTAACTATTTCAAAAAAAACAAAAAAATGGTTTATAAAAAATATTTTATTTTTAAAAAGAATAATAAAAGAAATTTCAAAAATAAATCAAATTTTATTTATATTTAGTAGATTGAAAGAAGTAGATAAATTAGACGAAATTAAAAAAGATTCGATAATGGGGAATCCACTAATTAATGAATCCATGAATTACCTTACATCTAGAAATTGGACAAATTTTTTACTGACAGAAAAAAAAATGAATGATATAACTGATAGAACAAGTACAATTAGAAAAAAAATAGAAAAAATTACAAAAGAGAAAAAAAAAGTGATTCCAGAAATAAATGTTAGTCTTAATACTAATAAAAATCGTTATAATACTAAAAGATTCGAATTAACAAAAAAGATTTGTCAAATATTAAAAAGACGTATTGCTCGAATAATCCGTAAATTTGATTTTTTTATAAAATTTTGCATTCAAAAGATATATATAAATATCCTTCTATCTATGATTAATATTCCCAGAATCCATAGAAAAATTTTTATTGAATCAACAAAAACTATTATTGATAAACCTATTTTAAATACTAAAAAAAATAACGAAAAAAGCAATAAAATTAATCAAAATACAATTGACTTTCTTTCAACTATACAAAAGCCCTTTTATAATATTAGTAATAATAATTCACCTAATTTTGATGAATTATTCTCTTTTTCACAAGCATATGTATTTTACAAATTATCACAAGTCCAAGTCCTTAACTTGTTTAAATTAATATCTATTCTTGAATATCATGGAACATCTTTTTTTCTTAAAACTTCAATAAAAAATTATTTGAGCAGACAAGGAATACTTGATTCTAAATTCAAAGATAAGAAACTCCCGAACTCGAAAAAAAATCAATGGAAAGGCTGGTTAAGAGGTTATTATCAATATCATTTATCTCCGCTTAAATGGTCTAAATTAATAGCACAAAAGTGGCGAAATAGCACCAAAAAATGTCGTATAATTCAAGATAAAAATGTAAACACATCAGAGTCATATGAAAAAGAACAATTAAGTTATTATAAAAAACAAAGTGATTATGAAGTATATTTATTACCAAATCAGAAATATAATTTTAAAAAATACTATAGATATAATCTTTTATCTTATAGATCTATTAATTATGAAAATACGGAAAACCCGTCTATTTATAGATCATCACTCCAAGTCAATAAAACTCAAAAGAATTCTTATAATTACAATACACAAACAAGAAAAATTTTTGCTAGATTCGCCTATATTCCTATCAAAATATTTTTAGGAAAAAGTGCTATTCTATATATGGAAAAAAATACGGATCGAAAATATTTTGATTGGAAAATTCTACATTTTTGTTTTAGAAAAAAAATGGATATTGAAGCTTGGGTCAAGGTCAATACCAACAGAAATCAAAATATTCAGACCGAGGCTCTGAATTATCAAATAATTGATAAAATTGATAAAAAAGATCTTTTTTATTTTATGTCTCATCAAGATGAAGAAAACAATTCATCCAATCAAAAAAACAAATGGGATTGGATGGGAATGAATACAGAAATACTAAGTCATCCTATATCGAATCTAGAAATTTGGTTCTTCCCCGAATTTTGTCTATTTTATAATGCATATAAAATGAAACCCTGGTTTATACCAAGCAAGTTCCTTTTTTTTCATTTTAATCGAAATGAAAGTCTTAGTGAAACTCAAAACATGAATAGAAAACAAAAAGGAATTATACCGCCAAACGAAAAAAAATATTTTGAATTTGAATTCAAGAAAAAAAAAGAAAAAAAAATTGCAAATAAAAGAGATCTTAGATCAACTATGCAAAACCAAGAAAATCTTGTATCTGTTCTATTAAACCAAGAAAACGGGATTTCGGAAACTTATTCAGAATCAGACATGAAAAAACTACAAAGGAAAAAACAATACAAGAGCAATACGGAAGCAGAACTAGATTTATTCCTAAAAAGATATTTACTTTTTCAATTAAGATGGGATGGTGCTTTGAATCAAAGGATGATCAATAATATCAAAGTATATTGTCTTCTGCTTAGACTGAGAAATCCAAAAAAAATAACCCTATCCTCTATTCAAAGGCGAGAAATGAATCTTGATATAATGCTGATTAAAAAGAATTTAACTCTTACAGAATTGATGAAAAGGGGTAGATTGATTATTGAACCTCTTCGTCTGTCTGTAAAAAAATCAAGTCAGTTTATTATCCATCAAACCATAAATATTTCATTAGTTCATAAGAGTAAGCATCGTACTAATCAAAGATACGGAGAGCAAAGATATGCCAATAAGGAGGATTTTGATAAATCCATTCCAAGTCATCTACATCTAACTGGAAATAATAATTCTTATTTGCTTTTCCCTGAAAATATTTTAGCGTCTCGGCGTCGTAGAGAATTGAGAATTCTAATTTGTTTCCATTCAAAAAATAGTAAAGGTATGGATCAAAATATATTTGGGAATCATTTTAAAAGTTCGCGTCCATTTTTGACTGAAAATAACGATCTTGATAGACATCAATTAAGTAAATTCTTTCTTTGGCCCAATTATCGATTAGAAGATTTAGCTTGTATGAATCGCTATTGGTTTGATACAAATAATGGAAGTCGTTTTAGTCTGTTAAGGATACGTATGTACCCCATAATTGAAAAGTGATTAATGAAACTTTATATCTGTACCATATCTGATATATGAAAGCAAACAAATGTACATATAACTTGTCTTATATTTTCGTCTAATATCTGATACTAATGTTTTGTATGCTTATCCGAATGCAAGTTTAATTGGATTGATTCTTTATTATTTAACTTTATTTTTTAATAAAATTAGATATAGAATTCCATAAACAATAAGTTTATTGTGTATACCAAATTAAACTAACTCATATTATTATTACTGATAGGTAAAATTCATATTTGTAAAAAAAAAAGGGGGGAGGATTTTTTTATGGTAAAAAATTCATTCATTTCAGTGATTTCACAAAAAGAAAAAGAAGAAAACCCGGGGTCTGTTGAATTCCAAGTATTCTGTTTTACTAATAAGATACGAAAGCTTACTTCCCATTTGGAATTGCACAAAAAGGACTATTTATCTCAGAAAGGTCTGCGAAAAATTTTGGGAAAGCGCCAACGACTCCTAGCTTATTTATCAAAAAAAAATAGAGTACGTTATAAAGAATTAATAGGTCAGTTGAATATTAGAGAGATTAAAACTCGTTAATTTGAAAAATTAGTTTGCTTTGGATGACCCTCTTTTTATTTTCAGCAATTCATGGAAGAATGAATCGGGAAAAAATTTATGACTGCACCAGCTACAAGAAAGGACCTCATGATAGTCAATATGGGTCCTCACCACCCATCAATGCATGGTGTTCTTCGGCTCATCCTTACTCTAGACGGTGAAGATGTTATCGACTGTGAACCAATATTGGGTTATTTACACAGAGGAATGGAAAAAATTGCAGAAAACCGAACAATTATACAATATTTGCCTTATGTAACACGTTGGGATTATTTAGCTACTATGTTTACAGAAGCAATAACTGTAAATGCACCAGAGCGGTTGGGAAATATTCAAGTACCGAAAAGAGCTAGCTATATTAGAGTAATTATGTTGGAGTTGAGTCGTATAGCTTCTCATTTGTTATGGCTTGGACCCTTTATGGCAGATATTGGTGCACAGACGCCCTTCTTCTATATTTTTCGAGAAAGAGAATTAATATATGATCTATTCGAAGCTGCCACCGGTATGCGAATGATGCATAATTATTTTCGTATTGGAGGAATAGCCGCTGATCTACCTCATGGCTGGATAGATAAATGTTTGGATTTTTGCGATTACTTTTTAAGGGAGGTTGCTGAATATAAAAAGCTTATTACACGGAATCCTATTTTTTTAGAACGAGTTGAAGGAGTAGGCGTTGTTAGTGAAGAGGAAGCAATAAATTGGGGTTTATCAGGACCCATGCTGCGGGCTTCCGGAATACAATGGGATCTTCGTAAGGTTGATCATTATGAGTGTTATGACGAATTTGACTGGGAAGTCCAATGGCAAAACGAGGGGGATTCATTAGCTCGTTATTTAGTACGAATCAGTGAAATGACAGAGTCTATAAAAATTATTCAACAGGCTCTGGAAGGAATTCCAGGAGGGCCCTATGAAAATTTAGAAACCCGGCGCTTTGCTGGAGTAAGAAATACTGAATGGAATGATTTTGAATACCGATTCATTAGTAAAAAACCTTCTCCTACTTTTGAATTGCCGAAGCAAGAACTT